CAAAAGATAAAGAAGTATCGTTAATTTCTTCATGCTCGTTCCAAGTTCCGAGTACCATTTGTACAAATAAGAATCCCCTTTGGTAAATGATTTCTTCTTCATATAGATAGATATAGGATCTATGGGGCAATTACTTAGAAGTACATTTTGTGCTACAGCCCTTCCTATCTGATAGAAAAGGATCCCATGATCCTGAACCGATCTTAACCGGGATTGCAAATCCCAAGTTTGTCTATGAAGAGCGGATCTAATTGTATTAGTGTCTATAATTGATTTCTTCTGTGTAATACTAATCGATAGGGCCTCGTTGGTAAGTGCTACAAGATCTCTTCCATTGGAACTCATGGTTATGGACCCGAATCCGTTAGTATGCAACATTTTCTTTTCCAAGTGAAATCCCCTAGTATATGAAAGAGTGAAAAAGTGCTTTCGTTGTTGTGGAATAAGAAGCCTTCGTATCTTAATGCACGTATTTAATTTATTCGGAGCTATTAGAGCGGGATCCACTTTTTTGGGAAGATGAGTCGAAGCAATAACAAGAATATTTCTAGTGGAACATCTTTCAGAGAGATGGTTCACTAATAGACCGAGGGAGAAGTCATTCGACTCATGCACATCCAGATCATGAATGTTTGGAATCCATATTATGCAAGGAGACATTGCTTTTGCTAATTCGAATTGAAAGTCGATATAACATCGGTCTAGTTCTTTTTCTTTTTCTTCTTTCCACATCATCGCCATATCATTTAGCATTTCCAGCTCCGTATCAATAGCATCAATATCGTCACTAGCATCAATATCGTCACTAGCATCAATATCGATATCATCAATATCGTCACTAGCATCAATATCGTCAATCTCCTCATCATCATCAAGAAGAGAATCTTTATGCGTGTTATCCGAGAACCTGTTCAGAAATACCGGAATGAAAGGAACATAGGAGTTTGTCGCTAGGTATTTGACCAAATAGGATCGTCCAGTTCCTATAGAACCTATCACTAAAATCCCCCTAGAGGGGGATAAGGCTAAGCGGAGCGAAAAGGGTTTTCCATGAGATGGGAAATGCAAAGTATTAGTCCCACACGAAGTTTGTGAATAAGTGATTGTCTGATAATGAGCAAGGAATACCCGTCTTTCTGCTAAAGAGGATGTATTGAACTCATAATTCAATAGATACTTTTTATGAATGTCAACTAAGTATCGTAAGTAAATTGCTCCCGGTTGGTCAATCATTTGATAACCAAAGTCATTCTTTGATAAATGATCACTATGCGTCAGACTCAATAGAATTTGATCAATCCTTTTTTCTGTCGTTAAGGCGGAGAACTGAACCAAGAATTCTCTTTCTTCATCCTCAACCGAATCACTTTTCGCGACCCAGGATTCTATTTTATCATCAATCCAATCCTCATTCACGTTTTTTCTTTTTCTTATCAATGAATAGATCTCTTTACTTGTATGACTTAGATGTCTCGTATTTATCGAAAAAGTGATTCGATTGATGGGATTTGGTATGAGATCGATGAGATTGATATTCAACTTCTTAGAACGTATTGATTTGACCCCAAGCATGTTAGAAGCCCATATTTCTTCTAGAGAATCTCCTAATTGTTCCAGAGCAACTAGAAAGAGATTCTTTAACCAGAAAGAATTCGGTGCAGATGTAGGATACCTATCCAGAAGTTTTCGCAACTCAATCATAGATGATTCCATCATCAAAGGTTTGACCTTTTCGAACTTTGTCTGTAACTCACTAGAGGCCCGGGAAACAAAGAGAAGATGTGTACTAACGAGATATCCAGCAACAAGAAGAAGGAAAAGGATTGAATAGAGGAACTCACAAACATTTTGCGATCTCACATGTGTCGATATCAATGGTGACTCATTATTTCGATGAATCATTTCTTCCTCCAACCGAAGAAGATTATGTAAACACTTACTCCAAATCTCATCACGTAGCAGATTCAATTCTCGAAGATAGCATTTTTTCTGAAGAATTTGCCATGATCTCTGTGATCGATGCATAATATAATGAAAAATGGATACAAATTTTTGCCTTAGTATCGTTGAAAAAGTATCTAAAAATATCAAATGTAGATATTTGTACCCTGTCGAAGTAAGGAACCATGGCATATATGTTTGGAATAGATTCCATTTTGAGAGAGCACTATCTCGTTGAAAGGTTCTATCCATCTGCCCTTTCTCAACCCTTAGACAAGGACAAAGACTCTGTTTTTTCTTTTCGGATGGTAAAGATTTCTCAGAACATGGAGTGTCAATCAAACCCATGTTTGAATTGAGAGACTGATCCAAGTTCTTCCCTTCTGAATCAGATCGATTCCCTTCTGAATCAGATCGATTCCTATCTGAACAAGATGACAAATAATCTGAACAAGCTGAAAAATAATAAACAGAACGTTTCTCCAAATTTGCTATTTGTTCCTCTGTTAGAGGTGTTCCAGAAATGTCTGCGATCGAGTAAATAGTTCTACGAACGAAT